AATATGGCTCTGTTTGGGTTCTGGGTAGCGGCCCAAACAGATATACCAATAGGGATGAGGTAAGGCTTACTTATTAATTCCAGAACTACGAAAGTAAGAGGTCAGAAATCTTGGTATCCAAAGGTTCCTAAAGGACATTCCATTTTTGCTCCTAGGATTGAAGAAAAGATTATACGAAAGACTGTCAAGACTTCCTAATTATCTTACACTACCTCCACTAACGTAGGGTCTACTGACTCCGTCTGGAATTAGATTGGATAGGCTGATGGGAAATCCATTTAGGGGTTGTGGAAAGGACTGAAGATACTTTGTATCCATACTTACGAGAGACTCCGAGTACTCAAACATTCAATCAGGATGGTTGGTCGGCTCTTATCTTATAGAATAACAGAGTAAAAGTAAAAAAAAAAAAAAAGATTTCTTTGGTCGTGTAGGGAGATTACAAAAAAAATGTATGTAATAATGGTAGTGATGTCTCCCCATTCTTTCACAGAAAAAAAGACAGTAAGGCTTAGATCAAATAGGAAATATAGGTATCCAATAGATAGTTATCTATCTTGATGGTATATATTTTTTTTTTGATATTTTTTGCTTATGAAAGAAAGGTAACAAAACAAACAATAGGTCTTACTATTCCCACATGCTCCATTAGGAGCATTCCTTTGCTATTTTTAAGGAAAAGGTGTGTGTATCGTATTTTTACTTAATACTTCCCAATTCTACCAGAAATCCTATAAAGAATCTGTTACGAGTGGATTCATTGAATTGGTTCATCAATAGCCTTAAGTCAGAATCCTATTTTGACTCTGCGCCGTTGATTCAACTATGATTATTGATCAATAATGGAATAATTCCTTCATAGAAATAGGAGATATAATTCACATGGATATAGTAAGTCTCGCTTGGGCTGCTTTAATGGTAGTCTTTACATTTTCCCTTTCACTCGTAGTATGGGGAAGGAGTGGACTCTAGGTATATTAATAATTGATTGAGTAATCGATTGAGTAATCGAATTGTATCAATTGTTTAATTGATCGTTTTGCGAAGCTTTTTTTTTTTTAAGCTTGTCTCTCTTTCAAAATTCTACTGGAAAGACAATAATGAATAATAACCATTCGATCAAACAATGAATGATTACTATAGTTTAGTTGTATTTCAAAACTCAAATCTACGCATGATAGGAAAATTTTTCCAACCGAATTCCTCCTAAATATTCTATTTGGATAAACCAGTTCTTACCAGAATTATGGATATTACAATGAGAAAAAATCAATCCCTAGTTTTTTCTTTATTTGTTTCTCTCTTTCTTTACTTTCACTGTTCTAAGAACAAATCGTTCCGCTATTAGATTACGACGATACTTACTTTCTACTGGAAGTGACTAGTAGTTGTCCAAAGAGGTTCTACACATAATAAAATTAGATCTTTCTTCCGCTGAGCGATCCACCACATATCACACATTTAACATTTTAGACTCCTAGAGATTTTTTTATGCTTTTTTGACTCATCTCATGTCATGTTTAAGCATGAAAAATGGTCCGAGTCCCCTTTACAAATCTACTTCCTTTCAAAACCTGAAGAAGTTACCATAGAACTTCGTAAATGATCTGTTAATGCCTCAATCAATGACTTCTTGGGATGGGAAATAAAAAAAAAATTCCTTGGTTTTGTTTTCTTTTGCTATAGTATATTCCCATACTATTCTTCCTCTATTGATTCTTTCGATGGATCCCGGAACCTATATATAAAATTATAAGAAACCTAGGAATTAGAAGAATTGACCTTCGATTATTTTGGGTTGATCGAAATCGAGTGGATGTAGCGAAAAAAAGAAATAGAATTAGACTGCTATTTCGATGTACTAGTCCACTATTTAGATTAGATGTACATCTAATACATCATATACATACATATTGTAAATTGATCTATATAAACCCTCCATTTAGATAAAGTCTATATCTGTATACAAAACTATATATGATAATATCATTGTATACAATATTAGATAATATAAAATACTCTAAAGTGTGGTAGAAAGGACTATATATAGTCCTTTCTACCACACTTTATGATTCCAACCAGATCATTTCATTTAAGATTTGGAATTTTATTCCAACCCCTTTCTTTCATTTCTTCAATCATTGAAAAAAGGATTGATAAGAACTAATAATTCAGATTCAAATTAATCATTTTGACTGACTGTTTTTACGTAGATAATAAGTAAAAAAGCAGTAGGAACTAGAATGAACAGTGCAGTAGCAATAAATGCGAGAATATTGACTTCCATAATTTCATTATTTCTTTTTTTTTTCTTCGCAATAACTCGGGATGTAATCCCATAGAGATGAGAAATTTAACTCCTGTAAATTCATTGGGCTGAATTGATCCTGATGATACTGAATCGGATCAATATTATGAATAACAAGATTATGAATAACAAGATCTGATCTATCAAATCGATTCATCGTCGAGAATTGAATAGTATAACATAGGAAGATCC